ATTCTTCTCAATATACATATTAGGATTGGGACTATGATACAAGTAATTCCTGATACCTGGTCGAAAAGGAATAGAAAATCTAAAGAGAGGCAAAAGGCTTTTCATAATTTTTTTGACCAGACCAAATTGGAACAAGAATTTTTTTTGTTCTTTTTTACGAATTTTATAAAGCTAAATAGACGGATCTAAAAATTCATTTCGGATAATTGAACCTTCTCAAACTGTTTCTTTTTAAGAACCAAAAAGATTTGTGCCAAAACAACCGATCCTAAGAAGAACAAAAGGCCTTGGACACGTAATGGATCTTGAAGTACTATTTCCGCATCCCCTTGACCAAATCCACCCACATTAGGATTACTCGTTAATGGTTGATCGAGTTTAATGGATTCGCCCTCTGAAACAAGAAGTTCGAGGCCTCGAGGGATAATATCAATCACTTGGCGTCCATTCGATGCATCCACTATGGTTATTTCGTATCCCCCTTTTTCTTTTCGTAAAATTTTGCTTATTATCCCTCCTGCCGTAGCATTATAAACTGTATTGTTACTTTTGCTACCATCAGGATAAATCTGACCCCTTCCCCGGTTTCCACCTACGTATATAGGATATTTTAAGAAGTGAACATCTTTATTAGTAGCAGGGTCTGGGGCAAGAATAGGAAAGGTTATTTCACTATATTTTTGACCAGGAACAGGACCTATCACAAGAATATTTTTTTTATTGGGGCTATAATTCTGAAAAGACAGATTTCCTATCTTTTCTTTCATCTCGGGTGAAATACGATCGGGGGGGGCTAATTCAAACCCCTCCGGTAAAATAAGAACAGCTCCCACATTCAAAGCTCCTTTTTTACCATTAGCTAGAACTTGTTTTAGTTGCATATCATAAGGAATTTTAACAACTGCTTCAAATACAGTATCAGGAAGTACCGCTTGTGGAACCTCAATATCCACGGGCTTACTAGCTAAATGGCAATTGGCACATACAATACGCCCAGTTGCCTCTCGTGGATTTTCATAATTCTGCTGGGCAAAAATCGGATATGCACTTGAAATGGATGCCCAAGTTATTATATATATCATGAGTAAGACAGATATGGAGCGAGTAATCTCTTCCCTTATCCAAGAAAAGGTTTTTCTAGTTTGCATGGTCCAATCATTTATCCCGAAAATTTCTACAATAAAGTTAGGTAGGTCGATAATATACTTCCCTAGCCACAATTCTGCTATTTACATTTACTGAAAAAATAAAATTTTTTTGTTGAAATATACAAGGAATCCCTTATGGGTACAAAGAGTAAAGTAAATACGACTTTGATTTGGTTATGATGTATAAGGTAAGAAAGATTAGAATTGGATCAGTGAATTATTTTTTAGTCATTTATTGCATGATAAATCACTACAAGTGACGGAGATACACGATTTAAATAACGAAAGATCCAATATTTAAAAATTGTATCAAGAATGACTGGAAAGGTAGAAACTAGACCAGATAAAATTTGCTCATAATGAGCAAACCCAAAATCTTTGTAAATATAACCAATCATTAGTTCCCAACCGTGAGGCGAATGGAATCCGATACATAAATCAGTTAATAAAAGAATCGAAAAAGCTTTAATTGTATCACTTAAATTATATAGGAATTCTTGAACCCAAGAATTCAGAATAAAAAGCTTTTCCTTACCCCAAAAGGAATAACCACTTAGAATAACTAAAGATATTAGATTTGTCGAGAAGTGCAAGATTGTATGGATACGATACTCATTGTGTATCTTGATGAATTGGATCGTTTCTTTGTGGATTCCTAGACGAAATTGTTGTAAATCGGTTTCTGGGTATTCCTTTATCATTTCATCCAGCTGGAATAGTTCCTCTAATTGTATGAATTTTTCTAGAACACTTTTTTCTTGAATATCATTCAAAAAAGTTTCGCATTGTCTAGTATTCCACCAATTAGTAATCCAAGTTTTCAAACTTTTATTACAGCAGAGAGAGATCAACCAGGGCAAAAAGACTATAGATGTAAAATAAAAAAAAGGAATAAATGCTTTCTTTTTTGCCATTTTGAATCTGTGAATTGTTAATGAACCTACCGCATTTGTTGATTCTATTAGATCTAATATTTCTATCGAGCATGAGTTTCTATTCTAATTCGAATAGAATGTATTGAGCCTATGAATCCATTTTCTCTTTTTCTTTTGATTCAAGACTTAGTCTTTGCTTTGAATCTAGAAAGAATACAAAAATAGACTCAGAATACACTTCCAATTTGAATCAAGAAAAAATGGGATTTCCAGGATGTTATTCCCCCTTTTTTTCGATCAATACTAAAAGAACTTTTTCCAATTTTTCAAATAAAAACTATTATTTGATTTTCGAGACGAAGAAACTCCCTTTCTTTTCTATCAAATATATCAAAAAAAACGAGCATAAAAGAATAGATGAATTTTCAATTGAAAAAAAAGAAAGAAATTCTTTAGTTTTTTCTTCCTACTGCCAAAGCATTTAGTCTTTGAAAATTAATTCATTTCAAAATACTTCAATTGGTACACGCAAGAAGTAAGCCAATTCAGCAGCTTTTTGCTCAATTTCTCGTGTAGTAAAAGTCTCATCAGTACGAATTAAAGGAATAGCCCCTTGACCTCGAATTTCCATATAAAGGACACGCCGAGCAGAAACACCCTCTTTAACTTCTATTCTGATGGACTGAATATCTTTCATAAGGAATCGTAAAAAGATGCGACGACTTTTTCCAGGAAACCCCCAACGAAAAATACGCACTATTCCTTCTTTTCGGTCGAAAAGATCATAACCACTACCCACATTCCACAAAATAGTGCACCACAAATAGCAACTAATAAAGAGACCTGCGATCCCATAGAAAGACATCACAATCCCTTGTGGAAAAAAAATGATTTGCTGAGACGCAAATAACGATATAAAATTTCTACCAAGATAACTGGAAGTTCCAACCAATAAGAATCCTAATGAACCTAAAAATAGGATAAAGGCCCAGCAGAAATTACTTGTTTTTCGAGACCCCGTTATAAATTCTATCCATATAGATTCTGATCGCCAACTCATATATATTAGATCCAGTTATACAATTTTTTGGAATTGAGAAAATATGACTTTCCTTTTTTTGTTTTCAAAGTAACTCTCATCAACTATTTTGTTGTGAACCTTTACCTTAGGAGTAATTCATAGAATTGTTTATATCTAAAATAATAACATCTCCTTCCTTTATATGATCCCCTATAACTATAAGACATACAAATAAATACATTGACTTGAATTTCATACATCGGCCCCATGATGATCTATTTTTCAAAAGAGCACAAATTTATTTACCCATATAATACGTTTACACATGCATAAGAGCTTTTTTTAGTTATGTTTGTAGGAATCTATGTGTTATACAATATTCTACCAAACGGGTCTTATCGAATAGAAGTTTTTAAAATAAAAAAAGGAGTGATACGATTAGGTCTCATCCGATCTAAAAAATCTTATTTTTTTGAATATGAAGAAATAAAGAAGCCATTGCAAGTGCCGGAAAGACTAGGCCTACTAAAGGCACAAAAATGGAGGGTAAGTTATTGAAAGTTGTCATAAAATGGGTACCTCAATTTAATATTTGTACCTGTTATTGTTATATTATGAATTCTAAAGATATCTTAGAATATCTTGTATTTTTATTATTTCTATTATATATATTATATAATTATACTAAGTATCTTTAAGTAAATATATATCTAATACTAATATACAACCTAATAGAAATATATAGAATAGAACCTAATATAAATAGAATAAAAAAATAGGTACAAGAAACGCCAAACTAAATAAATGGACTTATTCATCTTTCAAAATAAAATGGATGTATCATAATCCTCTTGTTAGATTTATTATTCTTTTTGTTCTTTTTATCTTCTAATAGTCATTAATAAAGAAAAAATTGTATTCCATTACAAATTTCTACAAAATTGATTGCAATCTGATCCAACAACAGGGAATTTTCGGGAAATGCAAAAAGATGGAAGACTCTCTATAGATCTGTATATATCTCTATTTGAATTATCTATACATATGCAAGCAAGAGAGGAAAATGAACTTTGTTTTATTTGTCTAGTCTAATTTGAACTTCCCGAAAACAAAAATGCACTTTTTATCTTGTTGATAGAGGTTTACTGAGTAGTAAACAAGAATATCGATAAAAAATTTATTCGAAAGAAAAATGAATTTTTCAGGGTTTTCGTTTAATTCTGATAAACTAACTGTTCTATTTGATTTAATTTTTGTTCAAAGGAAAAAAAGCATGGAGCTGAAATAACTCACTCACAACACCTTTTAAAGGATTACGTGGTACAATTGCATCCAATAAGCCCTTACGTAATAAAGATTCAGCCGCTTGTGAACCTTCAGGCACGGCTTTTTTCAATGTTTGTTCAATTACTCTTTTACCCGCAAATGCAATATAGGCATAGGGTTCGGCAATAATGATATCCCCCAACATACCAAAACTAGCTGTGACCCCACCGGTAGTAGGAGATGTAAGAATTGATATATAGAATAACTTTTTACTTGATTGATAATCACATAAAACGGAAGAAATTTTAGCCATTTGCATCAAACTTAAACTTCCTTCTTGCATTCGTGCTCCTCCAGAAGAACACACTAAAATAAGGGGTAAACATTGATTGGTAGCATACTCGATCAAACGAGTTATTTTTTCGCCTACTACGGATCCCATACTACCCCCCATAAACTGAAAATCCATAACCCCAAGGGCTACCGGAATACCATTTAGTTGACCTGTACCTGTTTGAACAGCGTCAGTCAATCCTGTCGTTTTTTGAGCAGAGTCAATACGATTTTTATAAGGTTCCTCCCTCGAATGAAATTTAATGGGATCCGCAGAGACCATGTCTTCATTCATAGGATTCCAAGTACCCGGATCAATCGAAAGCTCGATTCTCTCTGAACTAGTCATTTTCAAAT